TCCGACCTGCTATTAATGTGGGTATTTCTGTTTCCAGAGTGGGATCCGCAGCTCAAATTAAAGCCATGAAACAAGTAGCCGGCAAATCAAAATTGGAACTAGCGCAATTCGCAGAGTTAGAAGCCTTTGCACAATTTGCTTCTGATCTCGATAAAGCTACTCAGAATCAATTGGCAAGAGGTCAACGATTACGCGAGTTGCTTAAACAATCCCAATCAGACCCTCTCGCGGTGGAAGAACAGATAGCTACTATTTATACTGGAGCGAATGGATATCTTGATCCGCTAGAAATTGGACAGGTAAAGAAATTTCTCGCTCAGTTACGTAACTACTTAAAAAAGAATAAACCTCAATTTCAAGAAATTATATCTTCTACCAAGACATTCACCGAGGAAGCGGAATCCCTTTTGAAGGAAACTCTTCTGGAACAGATCGAACTGTTTTTACTTCAGGAACAAACATAAATTTCTCACTTTTTTTCTATTCTTAGTATATTCTATTCTTAGTACAAGAGTAATCATTGAGAAATAGTTCTGATTCGAATGATTCAAAAAAGGTTTCTTGGTATAGCCATTTAAAAAATAGATGGAAATAAATTGCGTCCAATAGGATTTGAACCTATACCAAAGGTTTAGAAGACCTCTGTCCTATCCATTAGACAATGGACGCTTTTCATTCCGACTTTCTTCTTTCGTATTCTTACTTTCTTTTGTTCGGATAAAAAAGATGACACGGAAAATATTTTAGGGAATAAAAAAAAGGATGCATATCTAAATTGATGGTGCATGTATGTATAATACATAATAAAGAATATGGAGCGGGTAGCGGGAATCGAACCCGCATCGTTAGCTTGGAAGGCTAGGGGTTATAGTCGACGTTGATTGATCATTTTTAACGTCTCTAATTCAAAACCGAACATGAAATTTTGATTTCATTCGGCTCCTTTATGGAAGATTGATGTATTCCTAGAGAAAAAATTAGATCCATAACATCTATGTCAGCCTTTCTGTCTGAATGTATCCAAAACTACTCGCTTGCTAGATGATCCCTCTAGAGGAGAGGGATTATACCAAATCCGTCTAGTCTAGTTACTTCGTTCCCTATTTCCACTCGCAGGATCCTGAGGAAAAGAATTTGGTTTCCACCGAGCTGAAACAATATGCTGATGGTTCTAGTAAACCAAAACCACCCTTTTCTAGCTTGTTTGGCTTCAATTTCCCTTTTACAACACCAAAATTGAAGATCTAGTTACGATTGGAAATAAACTTTTGTATCTTCATCCATAGATCCTTTATTCATACTCATTCAATTGGAAGACTTGATCCAATTCAAAAAATTATGTTTCACGACTCCATATACATAATCCAATTTTCTTATTCAATTTCAAAAATTGAATTTTAAGGGTACAAATCGTGAGAATGTATGTTCTTCCTCAAATATGCTATTGAGAGGTAAAGGATTAAACCTTTTTAAGAAATAAAGTTTTTGATCGGAGTATGAAAAAAACTGAGAGACCCCTTAACTATTTAAGTTGTTAATAGAACGAATCACACTTTTACCACTAAACTATACCCGCTACATATACATTATTGTATATGAATGGACTATTTGTCGAACAAAGGAGTGAGACGCAATCAAGGTAGCATCAAAATTATAGTGTTGACACATATTTAGTCCCGCCAGCCAGGGACTTAAAAGGCGAAGAGCACAAAGCTTTTCTAAATAACATACATAAATTTAAATAACAAAGTTATACTTATACTTTTCCTTTGCTGGATTGCTGGCATTCTCGGCCTGAGGGGGTCATTGAAGCTGGACAAAAAAAGATGAATTCCACATACATGATTCTTTTTTTTTTCAACTTCTCTTTCAACTGCCAGATTTTTAAAATTATGAATTGGGGTCAATTGGATCTCAACTGTTCAAATAAAGCTTGTTTCTTGAACAAGTAAACGAAGTTATATAAGTGGAAATATGTTTCTATTCTATTTTTTATTTAGAAATAGAATAAATTCTATGTAAATTCTACGTTTATTTTTTATTTTTTATATTATTTTTATATTATTTATAATATATAATATTATATTATAATTTTATTATAAAATATTATATATTTATATATATGTATTGTATTTTAGTATTTTTTTTTAGTTTAGTTTTTCCAGTAAGGTAAGTAATAAATTAAATTGAGAAAAGAAAAATCAATAAAATTTAAAATAAATAAAAATGATACTTCTATCATTATCATAGGAATGAATGGGAATAGAAATTTTCCCTGTTGTTGCTGCTTCGCTTCAATACCAAGTATTTTTGATTGATATCAAATCATAATTAAATCGTTTGATCTAGCAATGATTCATTAAGACAAAAAAAGAGGTACTGGCCCGGCCAGTACTTAACTAGGACCAGGCCGGGGGAATAAACCTTTCGTATAAAATCAAAGAAGTAAGGTATTCTTTCTATTGGAGATACCTGTTTCGAATCATTATCTAAATGGAATTCCTGATTAAAATCGTTCTTGACTTACTCTTAACTTACTTAAAAGACTTAAATGAAAAATCTTAACTTAATTACAATTACTAACTTAATTACAATTACTTAAATTAACTTACTTCATCTTAATATAATCTTAATATATTTATTTAATTTAAATTAAGTTAATTAATAATTACTTGAAAATATAATATAATTAATAATTACTTGAAAGTTACTTAATAATTTAATATTAATATATATTTTAATTTTATATTTTAATTTATATTATAATAAATATTAATATATAATACATAATAATTTAAACAATATTTAATATCTAATAAATAAAATCTTTAATTTATTTTTTCTTTCCTTTAACTTTTTTCTTGACTTTAATTTCAATTTCTTTAAATTGAAGTTAGAACTAATTTATTTTTATTCCTTAAATTTTAATTATAATTAAAATTACTAATTATTACTGATTCTAATTATTAACTTTTAATTTTTTTTTGAATCCTATTCTATAATATAATTAGAATATAATGTTTAATATTTATAATAATAATGTTATAATTATAATGTTTAATATCTTCCTTAATAGAAAAATGAATAGAAAAAAATATTATATTAATGTCTAATGTCTTTCTTAAACTTAAAATATTAATTAATATCTTCCATTTTTTTTCTATTTTCTTTTTTATTTTCTTTTCTTTTTTTTGTCTTTCTCTTTATTTTTTTACTTTATTTAAATTGGGAGAGATGGCTGAGTGGACTAAAGCGGCGGATTGCTAATCCGTTGTACGAGTTATTCGTACCGAGGGTTCGAATCCCTCTCTCTCCGCTCGCTCTGATTACTTGAGACTTTCGATTTCGAAGGAGTTTCGATTCTTTGATTTTCTCATAGGTAAAGTAAATATATGGAATAGATAAAATAATAATAAAAAAATGAGAAAAAACAAAGAAAAACTAAAAGAAAACCAAAAATATCTTTTTTTATTCCTCACGTCCAGGATTACGTCCTGGATCATTAGATAAGAATCCGAAGATGAAGAGAGAAACAAAGAATATCACTACTGTGTAAACAAAGAGTTTCAGAGTAAGCATTACACAATCTCCAAGATAAGATCATTTTCGAAAAAGGGAATAGATTACCTATTTTTTCTTTTCACCACATATACTATTTTGTTTGATTTGACATGACCCCCCCCCCCCCAAAAAAAAAATGAAGTTTTTTGAAAAGAAAAAGAAAGTAATTTTTACGAATTTCTTTGTAATAAGATTTTGATTCCTTCCTTACAAAAAATTTCTTGTCATATCGACAATTAGGTATTGTAGGAGACCTAGACCTAATAAACTCCTTGCTCACTGAAAGGTCAGAACGAGTAAATAAGCTGATAAAAATTCATCTCCGCGGTTATTCAATATACAAGAATTTCCATTTTTGAATCGAGGGTTTATAATTATAATGTAAGACTTAGCCGATCTTATCCATTTTTAGAATTTTTTTATCGAATAAATCATGAATGGATTTGGCAAAGTATTAAGGATTTCATCGAAAACTTGCAGCAGCTTGCCAAACAAAGGCTAAGAGAAAAAAGAGGACAGGTATGACAGGCATAACATCTACGATTGGATTGAAAACAGCATAAGCTTCAGGCAATTTGGCAAAGAAAAAACTATTCGAATAAAGAACAGAATTAAGACAGATACAGATTAAGCTAAAGATATTAAGCATAACAAACATTTCGTTCTTGTAGATTAGATAATTTTATTTTGATTGAGTTATTTTTATAAGGGAAAAATGAAAAAGGCAAGTCAAAATTCTTTTTTTTTGAACTCTCCCAAATCAAAAATTCTTCCTTCCATTCTCAAATGAGAATATAAGGAATTCTACTTTCATACATTATCTTAATTGAATTCTATGTAATGATCAATGAATTTTTTTGATTCTATATCTAATCTACATGTGTTGAATCCTAGCAACAAACAAAATATCCCATATGTATTTATTATGTATTATGTATTTTTTGGGGGGGGATTGACGAATAACTAATACTAATAGTAGTCTTGACTAGTGCCAACCGGTAAAAATGGGGCGTGGCCAAGCGGTAAGGCAGCGGGTTTTGGTCCCGTTACTCGGAGGTTCGAATCCTTCCGTCCCAGATCGTTTCCATCAGAAACGAAAGATGGGATCGCATTGTATCCCACATAAAACAGAAAAATCTTAAAGAGAACAACCTTTTGTTCTGAATTCTAAGAATCCATTCTAAGAATTCATTCTAAGAATTCATTTGATTTCTCACAAGCATAATCAAGTGTCAAATACAGGTGGAAGTCTTTTTTTTTTGAATTCAAAAAAAAAAAATTGGGTCTATCATTCACATTCAGAATATGCTCGTACTATGTCATATTCGTTTTGAAGTTAGTTAGGGAAACTTTATGTCCCATATTCATGAAATATGAATTCCCACATGATGCATTCTGAATTGAAGTGTGAAACAAAGGCATCTCTATTCCCTTCCACACAAAGCCTAAAGTAAAAAATAGGGTATCCCAATTTCACATTCTATGTGGAGACTAAAGAGTCGGGAGTTTGTGGTACTAATTTCATCACTTTCATCACCGGTCTTACTTAAAACTTCTAAAGTTGTGGCGTGGGAGAAAAATAGGAGAAACGAATTGTCTGGATCCCATTTTTTTCTATCTTATATCTTAGATGTCTCAAATGAAAATAATTGTAAATCAATGTAATGTAGCGATTGGGGGGAAATTCGTATATTCCATATACTTGAACTTGACTTTATGGAATTGATGGAAAAATTGTTGAACCTGACAAAATCTATATAAAATAAACAAGGCCTATGCTATGCCTATATTATATGTATGATATATATTGTGTATTGTTATTATTGTTATTATATTGTTGTATTTCAATAACAATGGCCTTTCGGTTAAGTGAAAAGGATCTGTGGAAGGGATCTCTGATTCTTTAAATATCCATGATTACCCCCAGTAACAATTGCTCGTTGGATATGATGGATGGATACGAAAAGATCAGACTCCTATGATTCTTGATTCAGATTTGGTCTTTCAGATGAAAGAAAGAATAAGGATCTTAATCTTGCCTTACACGAGACCTCTTCTATTCCATACTCATGAAAACAGATAAACTAGATTATCAATTTACCTCTTTGTTTTAAATAAAACCAATTGATAATTCAATTGAACATGGTCAAATTTGTGTCTCCTTAGGGAATGAAATATCTGCTAAAAATTTTTAGCGACTCATTTTGATTGCGTCGACTTGGTGATTGAATTAGAGATCCAGTTTAGTCATGACTAGAAAACATACTTCCAGTCATGATCTTGAAGTCGGAGATTTTTTAAAACATTTTTTTATGAACTCTTGGTTGGTACTCGAAGAAGTATGATAAATCAATATTATCTAGAAACTTACGACCTTTTGGGGTCATTGGAATAGTTTATTTGACTAATAATTGATTTTGTTCCGGGATTGGAAATATATTAAATTAAAGGATTTGAGGTTTATAGTTTTTTGTTCTAGAAAAATGGATCCTTCATGATTGATCGTCCCGAACAATCTGTTGGAGATGTAAATAAGTCTTAAGCAAACGTCTTTTTTAGAAATATGTTTCATTCATATGATAGAATATCGAGTTAAAGAAATTGGATCCTTGCTGAGCTTTCTCCGGATAAATACAATACTTATCTATCCATAGGGAGAAAGTATCTATCCATAGGTAGAAAGTATGGACTATTATATACTGCCCGTTGAGCCAATGACTATTCATGATTACATATTAAATCAATTCCATTGCGGTTTGAAATTAAATGGAATTCTAAATTAGAGGAATGTTATGGTAAAACTTCGTTTGAAACGATGTGGTAGAAAGCAACGTGCGACTTGAAGGACATGATCGGCTGTGGATTTTTACATCCACCATTTTCTATAGGAATGAAGATGCTCTTGGCTCGACATAGTTTGTTCTGTTCCATTAGGAACCTAAGACAAATTAGGTTGATAGTACATGATGGAGCTCGAGCAGAAAGGATTGATTCATTTATCAAGGGGAAGAATCTAGGGTTAGTGCCAATCAATCAATAAGTTAGACCAACTTTGTAAGTATATCCTCAATATATAAAATAAATCGAAAGGTTCAAATTCGAAACAAGTTTGAAAAAAAAAGTCATTTTTTTTTCGGAATCGATAAAACTATTTCGATCAAAAAAGTGTATCACAGGGGAATCAATTCTTCGTATTCTATTTCTATAATCTATAAGTATTCCATTTCTATAGAAAGAAATAACAAAAAACAAAAGGTATGTTGCTGCCCTTTTGAAAGGAGTAAGATCACCGAAGTAATGTCTAAACCCAATGATTTCACAAAGCAAAGATAAAGGATTCCGGAACAAGGAAACACTATTTTCAATTGTCTCAAAAATTGGATCAGAATGAGGAATAAAAATAGATTCGAGATGAGACAAACAAAAGAGGTGGGAGACGGCTCAATAAATGTCTAAGGATTTCCCTTCGAATTCTGTCAGAATTACCCAACTTGAGTTATGAGTACGAATGAAATTTCTTTTTTTGTAAGGAAGAACAAAAAAAATGACTCAAATCATAGTCCAATTCATTATTTTGTGTTTACTATTTGACATTATATACAGAAAGATATACAGAAATTCAAATCATTTTTTTTTCTCGAGCTCGAGCCGTATGAGGAGAAAACCTCCTATACGTTTCTGGGGGGGGATTGTTTATGTACATCTATCCCAATGAGCCATCTATCGAATCGTTGCAATTGATGTTCGATCCCGAAGAGAAGGAAGAGATCTTCGAAAAGTGGGTTTTTATGATCCGATAAAGAATCAAACTTATTCAAACGTTCCTGCTATTCTATATTTCCTTGAAAAGGGCGCTCAACCAACAGGAACTGTTTATGACATTTTAAGGAAGGCAGAATTATTTAAAGAAAGAACTTCGAGTTAATTAAAAGAAAAACAACAAAAAAAATTAATAAAAATAAAGGGGAATATAATATCTATATCTATCTTTGTGTAATTATTTACCTACAATTTTTGACCTAAAATTTGCCTTTTTCTTGCTCTATTCATACTTAAATTTACTTTTTTCTTGTTATAGGAATCTACCAACAAACAAGGGATTAATCTTGCTTATTGTACCTCTATTGATTGAATAAACCCGAGATTTTTTATTTATCTCTTCCTTATTTTTTGCATAAAAATTTTTTATTTATGTTGTGCCAATCCAACACAAATCCTTATTTGATTTACTTAATTTGTTATTTGTTTTCTCAACATTGCATTCATATTGACAATGGTGTATCGAACAAATATAATTGATCGTAGATAAAAAAATCTCTTTACCATATTGGGTTTTCATTTCACTTCAGTTGAATGATGGGTTTGCATTGCCGGGTTTACTGTCATATAAGATGTATTTTTTTAATTTAACTTAACGAAAATAAAAAAAATTGATAAAAAAAGGTTGGTCTGTCACAATTTTGGCATCTCTATTAGTAATAGTAATCTGGTGTTTTTTAATACGATCTGTACATTTTTTATTTATTTTGGTCTTTATAATTGATAATTGATCATAAGATCTTTCTTTTCGATTGTTAGTTCAATGTTTTGATGGGGTCGTGCAGTGCAATTCAATTGATTTTAAATTTCGATCGTATCTACATATCCTATTTATTTTATTCGGGTTGCTAACTCAACGGTAGAGTACTCGGCTTTTAAGTGCGACTATGATCTTTTACACATTTGGATGAAGCAACAAATTCGTCCAGACTATTGGTAGAGTCTATAAGACCACGACTGATCCTCAAAGGTAATGAATGGAAAAAGCAGCATGTCGTAATAAAATAAATTTATTATTTTATTAATTATTAATATTAAAAAAATTACAAATTAAAATAAAAGTGGAACTTTGAGTTTATCCTTACCGGATCATTCCAAAATTTGTTTTGGAAGGGAAGGGGACAAAACAAATTCACAGTTGGGTCTAGTGAATAAATGGATAGAGCCCTATAGCTCCAATTCTGGTAAAACAAAAAGCAACGAGCTTATGTTCTTAATTTGAATTGAATGATTACCCGATCTAATTAGACGTTAAAAATAGATTAGTGCCTGATACGGGAAAGGGTGGGTTCTCCTGTGAGTGGACCATTGATTCTTTTTCTTTTTTTTTAATAAATCCTAACTATTCTTTATTATGGATTAGAGACGGATGTGTAGAAGAAACAGTATACTGATAAAGAGAATTAATTCCAAAGTCAAAAGAGCGATCGGGTTGCAAAAATAAAGGGTTTTTATCCTCTTGGAATTATAACGAAGATAAACCAATTCGATAGAAAAAGATAGTAAAAAGATCTGTTGATTGGACTACCTGTTTCCTTTCCGGGGTATATATTTTTTATTACTATTCTATATACATAATAGAATACATAATACCCTGTTTTGACCATATTGCACTATGTATCATTTGATAACCCAAGAAATGCTTCCTACCTCTGCTTCAAGTGGAAATGTAAATGGAAGAATTACAAGGATATTTAGAAAAAGATGGATCTCGGCAACAACACTTTCTATATCCACTTCTCTTTCAGGAGTATATTTACGTATTTGCTTATGATCACGGTTTAAATAGTTCGATTTTTTATGAACCCGTGAAATTTGGGGGTTATGACAATAAATCTAGTTCAGTACTTGTGAAACGTTTAATTATTCGAATGTACCAACAAAATTATTTGATTTATTCGGTTAATGATTCTTACCAAAATCGATTCGTTGGGCACAACAATTATTTTTATTCCCATTTTTTTTCTCAGATGATATCAGAAGGTTTTGCAGTCATTGTGGAAATTCCATTCTCGCTGCAATTAGTATCTTCCCTTGAAGAAAAAGAAATACCAAAATCTCACAATTTACAATCTATTCATTCAATATTTCCTTTTTTAGAGGATAAATTATCGCATTTAAATTATCTGTCAGATATACTAATACCCCATCCCATCCATATGGAAATCTTGGTCCAAATCCTTCAATCCTGGATCCAGGATGTTCCCTCTTTGCATTTATTGCGGTTCTTTCTCCATGAATATTATAATTGGAATAGTCTCATTACTCCGAAGAAATCTATTTACGTTTTTTCAAAAGAAAATAAAAGACTATTTTGGTTCTTATATAATTCTTATGTATCTGAATGCGAATTTGTATTAGTTTTTATTCGTAAACAATCTTCTTATTTACGATTAACATCTTCTGGAGTCTTTCTTGAGCGAACACATTTTTATGGAAAAATGGAACATCCTGTAGTGTGCCGAAATTTTTTTCAGAAGACTCTATGGGTCTTCAAGGATCCTTTCATGCATTATGTTCGATATCAAGGAAAAGTGATTCTGGGTTCAAGGGGGACTCATTTTCTGATGAAGAAATGGAAATGCCACCTTGTAAATTTCTGGCAATATTATTTTAATTT